GCAGAATTTCGTTCCCAAAGGGGATCCTTATTATTATTATTATTTTATATTATTTATATATTTATTTTATTTATTTTCGTTTTTCATCAAAGCAAATACAAATATGGTCATTTTCATTTCTTCAACTAGTATCGATGGAGATGGATAAAGACACATGTGGATTAGTACAATTATTGGTAGCGTCATATTCAGGATTCTAAGAGAGACCTCACTCAATTTGGCCTTTTCGATTCCTCCCGATCCGTATAATGAAATCGAATCGAGTACCCTATCTTTCCCGGTAGCACATACACAAATAGAATTCTTATTTGTACGATACAAAATGACTTTAATTTCTTTGATAAAATCCTTTTAATCGGAAAAGTCTCTTCTTTTTTGGCTCCGATTTTGTGTAACCTCAATTATTTGAAACAATCTATCTCATTCAAATTGTACACTGAAGTTTTGATATATTATATGGATCCCATTCCTAATTCAATCAAGTAAAGAGTATATTAATAAAATAAAAATCAAATAAAGACTCTGCCTCTCTTAGAGAGAGAGGGAATGGATAATCTTTTTTAAGGGTTTATGCCGAAGAAAAAACAAACTCTAAAAAAAAAAAGTGAATTTGGTAGAATATTCGATTTTTTTTATACTGTACTAGGACTTATCTTTATCACACTTTTTTTTTGTTTTCCAATCCAATAAGATTAGATCATTCAAAACAAGGAGTTTAGAACATAACTCCCCCTTTCCCATTTCGCTTCTATTGTTTGTTTTTGTTTTGTTTGTAACTTATGTAAGTTTAAAGACGATTAGATGATACTTAGTCAGATGATTGTACAAGGAAGGAGATAGTTTTATGGAAAAGAATGATAAATAAAGTAACAAAGTAAGGAAATTTTCGATTGGATCAGGAATCCATTTTTGGATTTGGTATGAATAAATGATCTTTCTATGTTATACTATTCAATTCTCGACGATAAATCGATTTGAGAGTTCAGATATTGTTATTCATGATATTGATCTGATTCGATATCATCGAGATGGAATTCATCCCATTGAATTTAGAGGCGAAAGATTTCTCATCTCTTATGGGATTAAATCCCGAATTATTGTGAAGTAAAGAAAAACGAAACGATGAGATTATGGAAGTAAATATTCTCGCATTTATTGCTACTGCACTGTTCATTCTAGTTCCTACTGCTTTTTTACTTATAATATATGTAAAAACTGTTAGTCAAAGTGATTAATTTGAATGAAACTTGACTTCTTAGTTCTTCTCAATATCAAGAATTAACGAAATAAAATGAAAAGAATTCCAATTTTGCGTTTTAGCTGAAATGAGCGAACTAGAATCAGCAGGATTCTATGAGATCCGATAGTATGGTAGAAAGTAATATATTTACTACCATACTATCTATTTTTGTTATTCTAGTATATAAAGTTGTACTGTAGAAAGATCTGGGCTTAATATGGATCAATCTAGAATGTCATCTTCATATTCATATATAGATAGATATATAGACAATAGATATTAATTATCTATATGGAATGTACATAAGGTTCAAATTTGATTTCTTTTCTTCATATGTTTGATTTGTGTTGGTTCCAATTAATCTGGAATAGTTGAAAGGCGCCTCTTACTCTTATGATTCCAATTCCTGGATTTCTGATTATTTTCAATATGAATCCCGGAATCCATTGAAATAATCAAATCAATGAAAAGAAAAAAAAAAAAAGAATAGTTGGGGTATGTATTAATAAAAGAAAATCAAGAAATCTTTTTTTAGCATTCCAAACAAAGAAGTAATTAATTGAACACATCCAAGGAAAGGAGTTTTATAAAAACTTTTTCAGATTTCGACGAAAAGAAAAGGATTAGTAAACCCCGCCGATTTTAAATCTTTGAATCATAATATGAAATGAGTCAAGTCAATAAAGTATAGCATAAATCGAATTTATAAAACGAAAATAATAAAAAAAAAAATACTAAACACTAAACTAAGTACTAAGTACGCAATATGTGACTTCTCCAAGAAAATATCTTAGTATGCGGAGTATCCCGTTAGAGAATCACTATGTCTATTTTATTTCCCGTAGAAAATCACTTAATTTAATAACTTTTAAATAACTAAAAAAAGAACTACTTTCTTTTGTCTTTGAACCGGAAAAAGGCAAACAAATAAAAAGTAAAAAAGGTTCCGCTGCTCCTTATTGTCCATATATAACTCTGATAAGAGCCGGTTTATCATAATAAAGAATTTAGGAAGAATTCGGTTGGAATAACTTTCCTATCATTTGTATTCTTTTTACTTTTGAAATATGAACACTGGAATCATTAAAATATTTATTTGATTATGATTAAAAGGGTATTATTCAAATATTATTCATAGAATAAATTACTCCACTCGAATCGAATAGAATTTTGAAATTGAATTCAATTATTGAATTCAATTTCAATATAAATAGTTCAATTAAAAATAGTTAAATTAAAAAGTCTTTGCAGAACGATCTATAAAAGAATTGATAGAGTTTCATTTCTCAACTCAATTAGTAGTATCCCTAGAGTCCACTTCTTCCCCATACTACGAGTGAAAGGGAAAATGTAAAGACTACCATCAAAGCAGCCCAAGCGAGACTTACTATATCCATGTGAATTATGTCCCCTATCTCTATGAATATGAAGGAATTTTGCTAGTATTGTTCACTTTTTTCCATTATTTTTCACTAATAATAGTCACTAATAATAATAATAGTCACTAATAATAATATTAGTATCGCTGGTGCAGAGTAAAAAAAAAAAGATTTTGTCCAATACCATTGATGAAACAATCCAAAAAATCCAATTCAATTAATTAGAACCAATTAATTATAAGAAGTTCTTGTATGATTGCTAGTAGAATCGGGAAAGATTAAGCGCAAACAAAATAAGCAGCAGCGCTCTTGGAAATATCACGAGTCTTTTTCCTCCGCTGTTTCTATTGGGGACAATATATCAGCAAAACGGAATAAGGTATTTCGCGTCTTTTGTTGATCAGGCGACACCCGGATTTGAACTGGGGAAAAAGGATTTGCAGTCCCCCGCCTTACCACTCGGCCATGTCGCCAAGGCAATAGAAATAAAAAATAGACCAAAATACCCCCCCCCTTTTTTTTTGTACTTGTATCTTGAATCCCATTTTTCTTAATCTGAATCCCTTTCCTAAAAGAAATCCTTCCTTTTTTGGATTGGATCTATCTCTTTGATTAATTTTGTATAGTATGTCAAAACACGCACTATCTGAATTCTTTCTCCTTTCTATTGAAAGGAAAAACAAAATGTGAATTTTCAGTCACAAAAGCCGAAATTCAGGACAAATTGGAACCGTTAACTATTGACTGAAAATTCATGAACGATTCTCGAATTTGAATCTAAATTTGAATCTAAAATTGTATTTCCCGAATGATATAAGAAAATAAAAATGGATATCTAACTATCCAGTATTGATTCTTTTCAATAAAAAAAAGCCTTCTCCATTTCAATTATAACAACAATTATGAGTATATGTAAACCCCAGAACATAAATTATTACACGTATACCTCTAATCAGATATCTTATCTGTTTATGATTCCTATAGAAAATCGATATTTTGCTAGAGCACGCCATGCGCTGTACAGAATAGACCCGCAATAAAAGGAAAGACATATATATAGATAGCTATAGTTCTATCCGCGTATGCTTAATAAAGCTTTCTTCTGCGCTTCAACAAACTCTATAAAAAAAAAAAAAAATATCTCTTCTGTTCGGTGCGAATCCTTTTTTTTTTTTTTTTTTACTGAACAAGGAAATCCACGAAAAAAAGGAAAAAAGCTAAGTGCTAATGGGTTTTTATCTCATCGAAGAGATCAAATCCCGAATTATTTATTTCACTTGTATTGGAATATGTAATATCATAAATAATAGTAGAAATTGAATCACTTTTTGTTATTCTATATAAAATTCCATAAGTCTAAGTTAAGTGGAATTTCTCAATTCTTTTCCAGTTGTATCTGTTGCAAATTCCAATTTGAGTAGAAAATCAAAATTCTCTTTATTCCTCCGTTCATACGTATTTCAGACATTCCATATTCATATATGGAGTTAGATAAAATTTTATGTGATTCTGTAAACAGAATAGCAATTCCATCAGTGCTGATCGATCCATATAATTGGATGAAAAACGATCCAATAATGGGATTTTTTTTTCAATAAATGGGAAATTAAAAATGCTTGGGGATGGAAATGGGGGAATGTCTACAATACCTGGATTTAATCAGATACAATTTGAAGGATTTTGTAGGTTCATTGATCAGGGCTTAGCGGAAGAACTTTATAAGTTTCCAAAAATTGAAGATAGAGATCAAGAAATTGAATTTCAATTATTTGTGGAAACATATCAATTAGTAGAACCATCGATAAAAGAAAGAGATGCTGTATATGAATCACTTACATATTCTTCTGAATTATATGTATCCGGGGGATTAATTTGGAAAAACAGTAGGGATATGCAAGAACAAACAATTTTTATTGGAAACATTCCTCTAATGAATTCCCTGGGAACTTCTATAGTAAATGGAATATACAGAATTGTGATCAATCAAATATTGCAAAGTCCTGGTATCTATTACCGGTCAGAATTGAACCATAACGGAATTTCGGTCTATACCGGCACTATAATATCAGATTGGGGGGGAAGAGTAGAATTAGAGATTGATAAAAAAGCAAGGATATGGGCTCGTGTGAGTAGGAAACAGAAAATATCTATTTTAGTTCTATCATCAGCTATGGGTTTGAATCTAAGAGAAATTCTAGAGAATGTGTGCTACCCCGAGATTTTCTTGTCTTTCCTGAGCGATAAGGAAAAAAAAAAAATTGGGTCAAGGGAAAATGCCATTTTGGAGTTTTATCAACAATTTACTTGTGTAGGCGGAGGTCCAGTATTTTCTGAATCCTTATGTAAGGAATTACAAAAGAAATTTTTTCAACAAAGATGTG